GGAAGAAGGGACCGAGAAAAAAATATCAGCAACAACTGGGTTTATTACGGGACAGCTCATAATGTTTCTATCGATCTATTATGCGCCTTTGCATCTAGCATTGGGTAGACCCCATACAATAACTGTCATAGCTCTACCCTATCTTTTATTTCAGTTCTTCGGCAATAATCACAAAAACGTTTTGAATTATGGATACAAGAATCCAAATTCAATACGTAATTTTAGTATTCAAAGAATATTCTTTCAGAATCTTATTTTTCAGTTATTAAACCCCTTTTTTTTACCAAGTTCAATATTAATAAGATTAGTGAATCTTAATTTGTTTAGATGCAAGAATCCATTGTTATTTTTAACAAGTAGTTTTGTTGGTTGGATAATAGGTTACACTTTTTTGATGAAATGGATTGATTTTCTATTAGTCTGGATACACCAAACTAATTCGATTAAATCTAATGTACCTATTCAATCAAATAAGTACATTATGTCAGAATTTCGAAATTCTATGTTTCAAATCTTTATTATTTTCTTATTTGTTACTTGTTTATATTATTTAGGTAGAATACCGCCACCCTTTTTTAGTAAGAAGCTTTCCGAAATTGAAGAAAATAATGAAATCGGAAAAATCAATGTCGAAAGAAATTTGCAAAGGGTAGGAACTAAACAAAAAAAAAACCGATTCAACAACAAAGATCTTTTTCCTTCTATTTTTTTTAAAAAAGATAAGAATTTGGACAAAATCAACGAAGATAAAAATAACTTACAGTTTTTTCAAAAACCTCTTATAAATATTCTTTTCAATTATAAACGATGGAATCGTCCATTTCGATATATCAAAAATAAAAAATTTGAAAATATAGTAAAAAATGAAATTTCAGAATTTTTTTTTCATACATGTCAAAGTGATGGAAAAGAAAGAATATCTTTTACATATCCACCAAATTTATCAACTTTTCAAAAAATGATGGAAACAAAATTATATCTCTTTCCAAGAGATATAATTTCCTATGATGAATTATGTAATTATTGGAGCTATACTAATGAAGAAAAAAGAAATAAACTTAGTAATGAATTTATAAATCGAGCAAAAGTTATAGATAAGGAATTTTTTTCTATGGATATATTCGAAAACCGAATTCGATTGTGTAATGATGAAACTAAAACAAAATACTTAACTAAAATATACGATCCTTTCTTGAACGGACCCTTTCGTGGACGAATCAAAAAAGGTTTTTCACCCTCAATTCAAGATGACAAAACTTACAAAAAAAATAATCTTTTGATAAATAAAATTTATAGTATCCTTCTTTATAATAATATTTATCCAAATAAAAATTATTCAGAATTGGAGGAGGAAATAAGTACATTTGATAGAAAATCATTAGTAACTAAATTTTTTTTTTTTAATCTAATGAGTAAATTTTCAAAAAAATCATTATCAAGCTTGAGCTTTGAAGCACTCTATTTATTTCCAGAACAGGAACAAATAAAAATATATTCTGAAGATGAAGAAGAAAAAAAACGAATAATAAAAATATTATTTGATGCAATTAGAACTGATTTGAACAAGAAAACAATAGTAAATCAAAATAGAACTAAATGGATTAGAATAAATGAAAATGAAATCGTTAAAAAAGTTCCTAGATGGTCATACAAATTTATTGACGAATTGCAAATACTGGCGGGAAAAAAGAGAACAAAGAGTTATCAAATTCGTTCTCGAAAAGCCAAACGTGTAGTAATTTTGGCTAATAAATTTAAATTAAAATTTTTGAAAAAATACAAGACTTATAATCATACTGGAAATACTAAAAAAACTAAAAATCCAAATAACCAATTGGCTTTAATACGTTATTCCCAACAATCGGATTTTCGGCGAGATATAATCAAAGGATCTATACGTGCTCAAAGGCGTAAAACAATTATTTGGAAATTTTTTCAAAAAAGTGTGCATTCCCCTCTTTTTTTTGAAAAAATTGCGAAACCTTTTTTATTTTATTTTGATAGTTTAAAGAAAATCTTTTTTATGTTAAAAAATTGGATGCGAAAAAAGATAGAATTTAAAATTTCGTATTATACAGTGGAAAAGTCAAAAGAAAATTCGAAAAAAGAGGAGGAAAAAAAAAAAGAAACTGAGCAAAAAAAACGTATACAAATAGCAGAAGCATGGGATAGCATTATATTTGCTCAAGTAATAAGAGGTGTTTTATTAATAACCCAATCGATTCTTAGAAAATATATTATATTACCATCATTGATAATAATTAAAAATCTTGTTCGTATACTTTTTTTTCAATTTCCCGAATGGTCCGAAGATTTTAGGGATTGGAAGAGAGAAATCCATATTAAATGTACATATAATGGCGTTCCATTATCTCAAAGAGAATTTCCCCAAAAATGGCTAACAGATGGTATTCAGATAAAGATATTATTTCCTTTTCGTCTAAAACCTTGGCACAAATCGAAGCTACGATCCAATGAAAAGAAAAAAGATGCAATCAAAAGCAAAAGAAAGAAGTTTGGTTTTTTAACAATTTGGGGAATGGAAGTCGAATTGCCCTTTTCTAGTTCTACCAAAAATGGATTTTCATTTTTTAATCCCATTTTAAAAGAACTAAAAAAAAAAAAAAAAAAATTTCAATTTTTTATTTTTCTAGTTCTAAAAATTTTAAGTGAAAAATTGAAATTGTTTCTAAATATTTTCAAAGAAAAAACAAAATGGATCATCCAAAGTATTGAATTTATAACGCAAAAAATAACGAAATTTAATAAATTTATCTTTATTAAATTAAAAAAAAGAGATGAATTAAGCGAAAGCAAAAAAGATTCAACAATCTGTAAGAATAGTCCAAAAATTTCCGAAACAACCATTCCAATTCAATCACAAAATTTGGCAAATTGTTCATTGAAAAAAAAAAAAATTAAAGATCTGAATGCTAAAAGAAAAGCAGTTAGAAAAAAAATAGAAAAAATGAAAAAAGAAGAAAAGAAAATAGGACTTGTAATTTCCGAAACAAATATTAATTCTAACAAAACAACTTATGATAGTAAAAGGATAGGATTTGAAAAAAAAAAATTAAAGATATTACAAAGAAGGATAAATCCTCGATTAACTCGTAAATCACATTCTTTTTTTAAATTTTTCATAAAAAGTATATATGTAGATATATTTCTATATATAATTTGTATTCCTAGGATCAATACACAACTATTTCTTGAATCAACAAAAAAAATTATTAAAAAATCCATTTACAATAATGAAGCAAATACCGAAAGAACTGATAAAATAAATCAAAGTGTAATTCGCTTTATTTCGATTATACATAACTATTTCAATACTAGGAATATGAATTCACAGAATTCTTGTGACGTCTCCTTTTTGTCACAAGCATATGTATTTTTTAAACTATTACAAACCCAGATTATTAACATTAACCTATATAAATTAAGATCTGTTTTCCAATATCATGGAAATTTTTTTTTTCTTAAAAAAGAAATAAAGAATTCGTTTTTTGGAGTACAAGGCATATTTCATTCAAAATTAAAACAAAAGAACCCTCCCAATTCGGTAATTAATCAATGGACAAATTGGTTAAGGGATCATTATTATCAATATGACTTATCTCAAAGTAGATGGTCAAAATTAGTACCACAAAAATGGAGAAAAAAAATCATTGAATGTCGTGTAGCTAAACATAAAGATTTAACCAAATGGGATTCATATGAAAAAAGACAATTAATTCTTTACAAAGAGCAACAAGTAGACGCATTAAAAAAAAAAAAAATTAAAAAACAATATACATATGATCTTTTATCCTATAATTTTATCAATTATGCAGATAAGAAAGACTCATATATTTATGGATTGAGACCCTTTTTTCAAGCGAATAAAAACCAAGTGATTTCTTCAAATTACAACACCCATAAAAAAGAATTATTGGATATATTGGATATAATAGCTAATATCTTTATCAATAATTATATAGCACAAGATGCTATTAAAGATATGGAGAAAAATCTGGATAGAAAGTATTTCGATTGGATGGGAATCAATAGAGAAATCCTAAATAGTTATCGTTCCAGATCGAATCCGGAATTTTGGTTCTTTTCCAAATTTTTGATAGTTTATAATGCATATAAGAGTAACCCATGGATTATACCAATCCAATTTCTTTTTTTTAATTTAAATAAAAATAACATTACTAGAAACAAACAAATAATAGATATTTTTAGACTATCGAAAAAAAAAAAATCCCTTGAATTGGAATTAGAGACTAAAAATCGAGCACAAGCAAAATATGTTGATCGAATCAATCTTGAATTATCTCTCTCAAACCAAGCAAAAGATATTGAAAAAGATTATGTAGGAGCGGGCAGTAAAACGAATGGTAAGGGTATAAATAAAAAGGAAGACAAGATGGAGGCAGAACTCAATTTATTACGAAGCAATTTTTTAACTTTACATTTGAACTGGAAAAATTGCTTAGGTCAAAGAATATTAAAAAATGTCCAAGTATATTGTCTCCTTATTAGATTGAAAAAGATAAGACAAATTACTATAGCTTCTATTCAAAGAGGAGAACTTGGTCTAGATATTATGATGATTCAAAATAAGAAGAATTTAACTTTTCGGAAAAATAAAAAATTTCCGAAAAAAGAAATATTTGTTATCGAACCAGTTCGTCTATCTAGAAAAAACAATAAAAAATTTATTATGTATCAAACTCTTGGTCTTTCATTAATTCATAAGAATAAACGAAAAAATTATCCAAAATACTCAGAAAAAAGTCCTATTAATAAGAATAATTTTGATAAATACATTACAAGAACAAGAGATAAAAAGATAAGAGAAAAAAAAGAAAAAAAAAATGATAATTTACTTGTTCCTGAAACGATTTTATCCGCTAGACGTCGTAGAGAATTGAGAATTTTAAATTGTTTCAATCCTAGTAATAGAAATAGTATGCATACAAACACAATAGTTTATAATGAAAATAAAGTCCCTAATTGTTTTCTAATTTTGACTAAAAAAAGAAAATATTTTGAGAAACATAAAAAAAAAATAACGAATTTCAAAATATTTCTTTGGCCAAATTATCGATTAGAAGATTTAGCTTGTATAAATCGCTATTGGTTTAATACCCATAATGGAAGCCGTTTCAATATAGTAAGGATACATATGTATCCACGATTGAAAATTCGTTAATAGAAATTTGTCTTCTATTTACTTATCGTAATATAGAAGACAAATTTCTATATACATAACGTAAATACAGACACCCATTATAGCATTGATAGAAATTCAATGATATATCCGTTAGATCAAAAAAAAGAATTAACAAAATCCTCTTTTTTTTTTTATTTTAGAAGTATCCAATTTTTGGTGGTGAATCCATAAAAAAAGTCTCTTTTATATCTATTAATATAGGATTTCTTTAATTTATAAGAATTAATTCGATTGTAAAAAAAAAGAAAGAATTAAAAATTCAGATTTATAAAATAAAAAAAAAATTCGTGTCCATTATTATTACTGATCAATCAAAATATCTATAAAAAAAAAAGCGAGGAGAGGGTAAAAACTTTCATTTTTTTATGGTAAAAAATTCATTTATACCTGTTATTTCACAAGAAAAAAAAGAAGAAAACCCGGGATCGGTTGAATTTCAAGTATTCCATTTTACCAATAGAATACGAAGACTTACTTCACATTTTGAATTGCATCGAAAAGACTATTTGTCTCAAAGGGGTTTACGTAAAATTCTGGGAAAACGGCAACGATTACTGTCTTATTTGTCAAAGAAAGATGGAATACGTTATAAAAAATTAATAAATAAATTTTCTATTCGGGAGTCACGAATTCGTTAAATTGAAGAGTAATTCTTAATTATTCGATTTATTAGATCTTGAATTTTGATGAACTTTTTTTAAGCGATTCATAGAAGAATAAATCGAGGAAAAACCTATGAATATCTCAACTACAAGAAAGGACTTCATGATAGTCAATATGGGCCCTCATCACCCATCAATGCATGGTGTTCTTAGACTTATTGTTACTCTAGATGGTGAGGATGTTATTGCTTGTGAACCAATATTGGGTTACTTACACAGAGGAATGGAAAAAATAGCGGAAAATCGAACAATTATACAATATCTGCCTTATGTAACACGTTGGGATTATTTAGCTACTATGTTCACAGAAGCAATAACTGTAAACGGACCAGAACAATTGGGAAATATTCAAGTACCTAAAAGAGCTAGCTATATCCGAGTAATTATGTTGGAGTTGAGTCGTATAGCTTCTCACCTACTCTGGCTAGGACCTTTTATGGCAGATATTGGTGCACAAACCCCTTTCTTCTATATTTTCAGAGAAAGAGAATTAATATATGATCTATTCGAAGCTGCGACCGGTATGAGAATGATGCATAATTTTTTTCGTATCGGGGGAGTAGCGACTGATCTACCCTATGGTTGGGTGGATAAATGTTATGATTTCTGCGATTATTTTTTAATAAGGCTTGTTGAATATCAAAAACTTATTACGCGAAATCCTATTTTTTTAGAACGGGTTGAGGGGATAGGTGTTGTTGATGGAAAGGAAGTAATAAATTGGGGTTTGTCGGGACCGATGCTTCGGGCTTCCGGAGTACAATGGGATCTGCGTAAAGTTGATAATTATGAATGTTACGAAGAATTTGATTGGGAAGTTCAATGGCAAAAAGAAGGAGATTCATTAGCTCGTTATTTGGTTCGAATTGGTGAAATGATGGAATCCATAAAAATTATTCAACAGGCTTTGGAAGGAATTCCCGGCGGACCATATGAAAATTTAGAAATCCGCAGCTTTGATAGAGAAAAAGAGCCAGAATGGAATGATTTTGAGTATCGATTTATTAGTAAAAAACCGTCTCCGACTTTTGAATTACCAAAACAAGAACTTTATGTAAGAATTGAGGCCCCAAAGGGAGAATTAGGAATTTTTCTAATAGGAGATCAAAATGGTTTTCCTTGGAGATGGAAAATTCGTCCACCTGGTTTTATCAATTTGCAAATTCTTCCTCAATTAGTTAAAAGAATGAAATTGGCCGATATTATGACAATACTAGGTAGCATAGATATTATTATGGGAGAAGTTGATCGTTGAAATGATAATTGATATAACAGAAATACAAGATATCCATTTTTTTTTCAGATTGGAATCTTTTAACGAGGTATATAGAATTATATGGGTATTTGCCCCTATTTTTATTCTTGTATTTGGAATTACAATAAGTGTACTAGCAATTGTATGGTTAGAAAGAGAAATATCCGCAGGGATACAACAGCGTATTGGACCTGAATACACAGGTCCTTTTGGAGTTCTTCAAGCTTTAGCAGACGGAACAAAATTACTTTTCAAAGAGAATCTTATTCCATCTAGAGGAGATATTCGTTTATTCAGTATAGGACCATCCATATCAGTGATATCCATTATAATAAGCTATTCAGTAATTCCTTTTGGCTATAACTTTGTTTTATCTGATCTGAGTATTGGTGTTTTTTTATGGATTGCTATTTCAAGCATTGCTCCTATTGGACTTCTTATGTCAGGATATGGGTCAAATAATAAATATTCTTTTTTGGGTGGTCTACGAGCGGCTGCTCAATCAATTAGTTATGAAATACCATTAACTCTATGTGTGTTATCGATATCTCTACGTGCGATTCGTTGAGACAGAAAATTTTGATACTATTTGCTATACTCCTCTCTTTATAGTACTTTGTAGTAAAGGAGGATAAGAAATTGAATATATATTCAATTTCTTATTTTTCGCAATTCGGATTGAACAATTTAATCAGATAGTTATATGAGTGCAATAAAACAGCTTCTATTGAATATAATTTATAGAATACTCAAATAATTCTAGTTAATAGAAAGTATGATGATTAAAAAGAAATTGCAGTAAAAGTATTGAGTCTCATTTTCTATGTATAAGAATTAAGTGAAAAGAAAAATGAATTTAATTCAAATTAGAAGTCGAAATGGTTGTTTCTCCCAAGGTTGGTTGATTAGTCATCCTGTCTTGAAGCGGACGCAAAAGACCAACCTTTTTTAATATTATTTGATCTTAAATATTATTTGATCTTAAATCAAATTTGTATGAATTATCATACATATATTAACAATAAGGAATTAATAAAAAAAATGAATGGATGGTTAGAAACACCAAGATACACAAAGGATTAGTAAGGTATATTTTTAAAAATCTCCAAAAGAACATTTATGTTTTATGTATAATATAAAAAGAATACTAATTAGGGCTTTAAATTGGTAGAAAAAATAAAGCAGTACTCCCCACAATTCCGATCCAGAGTATACTTCCATCCAATGATTAAACAAATAACTTTCAGGAACGAAATAATCCTTTAACTTTTTTAATTACCTTTTTTTTACTTGTACAAAAAAGAATAGGATAAGAAGACAAAAAAGGGATCCCCTTTTTTGTCTTATATCCATAAATATAGATATAGAATTCATGTGATAATTTAGAAAACTAAGATGTAATTCGTTTTCGTAATGGAAAATGATGATAGAGTTATTTATAATTCTAAAAGAGTATTTTATGGAAGAATAAAGCTATTACTCAACCAATTTTAATTTTTGTTTTTTATTTAAAGGATGAGACAAATTCAGAAGTACCTTTTGTATTTTTTTAACAATTTTTTATTAGAGCAGACAGAATTCAATTAGTCTAATTTAGAACCGTCCGATAAAATGGAATCTTATCTATCTTAGAGATATATCAATGGATAAATAATCGGCCAGGTCCTTATATTTTTTAAGGCTTTAAGGGAGCCGTATGAGGTGAAAATCTCACGTACGGTTCTGTAATAGAGGTGGTAACAGTAATGTTATCACCGACTAGTATTATCTAACAGTTTAAGTACAGTTGATATAGTTGATGCGCAATCAAAATATGGTTTTTGGGGATGGAATTTGTGGCGTCAACCTATGGGTTTCGTCGTTTTTCTAATTTCTTCTCTAGCAGAATGTGAAAGATTACCTTTTGATTTACCGGAAGCGGAAGAAGAATTAGTAGCGGGTTACCAAACCGAATATTCGGGTATCAAATTTGGTTTATTTTACATTGCTTCCTATTTAAACCTATTAATTTCTTCCTTATTTGTAACAGTTCTTTACTTGGGTGGTTCAAATATTTCTATTCCGTACATATTCGTTTCTGATTTTTTTGAAATAAATAAAACATATGGAGTTTTTGTAACGATAATTGGTATCTTTATTACACTAGCTAAAACTTATTTCTTATTATTTGTTTCTATCACAACAAGATGGACTTTGCCTAGGCTAAGAATAGATCAATTATTAAATCTTGGGTGGAAGTTTCTTTTACCCATTTCGCTCGGTAATCTATTATTAACAACTTCGTCTCAACTGTTTTCACTATAAAAAAGTTCTACTTTCTATATTCATAATTTGTCTCAAACAATAGAAAGAAAAAAATATTCAGATTCAGAGATATTTAATATATGCTCTTTATGGTAACTGGATTCATAAATTATGGTCAACAAACAGTCCGAGCTGCAAGGTACATTGGTCAAAGTTTCATGATTACCCTATCTCACGCAAATAGGTTACCTGTAACTATTCAATATCCTTATGAAAAAATAATCTCATCAGAACGTTTCCGGGGTCGAATACATTTTGAATTTGATAAATGCATTGCTTGTGAAGTATGTGTTCGTGTATGTCCCATAGATCTACCCGTTGTTGATTGGAAACTTGAAACTGATATTAGAAAGAAACGCTTGCTTAATTACAATATTGATTTCGGAATCTGTATATTTTGTGGTAACTGTATTGAATATTGTCCAACAAATTGTTTATCAATGACTGAAGAATATGAACTTTCGACTTATGATCGCCACGAATTGAATTATAATCAAATTGCTTTGGGCCGTTTACCAGTATCAATAATTGATGATTATACAATTAGAACAATTCAATTAAAATGAAATTCTTTATAATTAAAAAAGAATTATTTTAAAAAGGAAAATCATAGAATATATATATCAAATCATTATATATATACTTTCATTTTCATATAGTTTGAAATTACTCTTTCACATAAAGAAAATAAAGAATAGAATGACATTGAACCTATAACAACTGTACCTATAGAAATTCACATTTATTATCTTAGGATTTGGTTGAATTCAATGCAGAAAGGATTTTTAGTATTTAATATATAAGCTTTTCCTGGTCATATCAATAAGGTCATGAAATTTCGATTTATTTTATCTCTTATTTTTCATATAATGGATTTGCCTGAACCGCTACATGATTTTCTTTTAGTCTTTCTTGGATCGGGTCTTATATTAGGAAGTCTAGGAGTAGTATTATTTACGAATCCCATTTTTTCTGCTTTTTCGTTGGGATTTGTTCTTGTTTGTATATCTTTATTCTATATTTTATCAAACTCCCATTTTGTAGCTGCATCACAGCTACTTATTTACGTGGGCGCTATAAATGTTTTAATAATATTTGCAGTGATGTTCATGAATGGTTCAGAATATTATCAAGATTTTCGTCCTTGGACCATTGGGGATGGAATTACTTTGCTGGTTTGTACAAGTATTTTTGTTTCACTAATAACTACTATTCTAGATACATCATGGCACGGGATTATTTGGACTACAAGACCAAATCAGATTATAGAGCAAGATTTGATAAGTACTAGTCAACAAATTGGAATTCATTTATCAACAGATTTTTTTCTTCCATTTGAACTTATTTCCCTAATTCTTTTAGTTGCTTTAATAGGTGCAATTGTCGTGGCTCGCCAATAAGAAATTTTTAGAACTAATAAAACTAATAATAAAAATCCAAAATTTTGTTAGATTTTATCACATTGATTTTCGTTGAATTTTATGTGAACGTAAAATAGTATTTATGTAGAAAATCTTTTTTTTTTATTGCCAATCCATTATTTTGTTGTAGACTTATTATATTCTTTAGTCAATAAAATCCGTTGAATTCTCATTCATATTGAAATGAATCAAAATTGATAAGGAGTTGGTCAATGATATTCGAGCATTCACTTGTTTTGAGTGCCTTTTTATTTTCTATAGGTATCCTTGGATTGATCACTAGCCGAAATATGGTTAGAGCCCTTATGTGTCTTGAACTTATACTGAATGCTGTTAATATAAATCTCGTAACCTTTTCTGATTTTTTTGATAGTCGACAATTAAAAGGAAATATTTTTTCAATTTTTGTTATAGCTATTGCAGCCGCTGAAGCAGCTATCGGACTGGCTATTGTTTCCTCAATTTATCGGAATAGAAAATCAACCCGTATCAATCAATCGAATTTGTTGAATAAATAGTATTACTCATAAAAGATCAAAAAAAAGTCGAGTGTGTGTGTACTATTAATCAATTCAAATTAGCATATATGATATATAACTTATGATCATGTTTGTAAAAACAAACATAAGAAATCAAAGTATCTTGGTTGTATTCGCTTTTTATTAATTAATCCATAAGTCAATTTTGATTAGCAAAATTATGATAAATCATTGATTCATCTGGTGTCTAATATATCTATCTAGATAGATATATTAGATTCGTTTACAAGTTTACTAGATTGAAAAATGTTAAATTTTTTATGTTCAAGGATTAGGATCCAATGTCACATTCAGTAAAGATTTATGATACATGTATAGGATGTACTCAATGTGTTCGAGCTTGCCCCACAGATGTATTAGAAATGATACCTTGGGACGGATGTAAAGCTAAACAAATTGCTTCTGCACCAAGAACAGAGGATTGTGTTGGTTGTAAGAGGTGTGAATCCGCTTGTCCGACGGATTTCTTAAGTGTTAGAGTTTATTTATGGCATGAAACAACTCGAAGCATGGGTCTAGCTTATTGATACGTCTTAAAAAGAACCACACACAAGTACGTTTTTTTACCGGCAAAAACCTGCGCTCCAAATAAAAAAGCAAATCTTTTTTATTTGGAGCGCAGGTTTTTCTAGTCTAAGTATATCTTATTTTTATCACGAATTATTTTCCTTGGTTAACAATAGTTGTAGTTTTGCCAATAGTAGGGGGTTCCTTAATTTTCTTATTTCCTCATAAAGGAAATAAGGTAATTAAATGGTATACTATTTGTATATGTTTAATAGATCTCCTTCTAATAGCCTATGCATTTTGTTATCATTTCGAATTGGATGATCCATTAATCCAATTGACAGAAAATTATAAATGGATCCATTTTTTTGACTTTTACTGGAGATTAGGAATAGATGGACTTTCTATAGGACCTCTTTTATTGACGGGATTTATCACTACTTTAGCTACATTAGCGGCTCAGCCAGTTACTCGAGAATCCCAATTATTCTATTTCCTAATGTTAGCAATGTATAGTGGTCAAATAGGAACATTTTCTTCTCGAGACATTTTACTTTTTTTCATCATGTGGGAATTAGAATTAATTCCCGTTTATCTACTTTTATCTATGTGGGGTGGCAAAAAACGTTTGTATTCCGCTACAAAGTTTATTTTGTACACTGCAGGAAGTTCCGTTTTTTTATTACTGGGAATTCTGGGTATTAGTTTATATGGTTATAATGAACCAACATTAAATTTTGAATCATTAACTAATCAATCTTATCCCGTGGCGCTGGAAATCCTATTGTATATAGGATTTCTTATTGCTTTTGCTGTCAAATTACCAATTATACCTTTACATACATGGTTACCAGATACCCATGGAGAGGCACATTACAGCACTTGTATGCTTTTAGCCGGAATATTATTAAAAATGGGAGCATATGGGTTGGTTCGAATTAATATGGAATTATTATCTCGCGCTCATTCTATATTTTGTCCCTGGTTAATGCTATTAGGTTCAATTCAAATAATCTATGCAGCTTCATCATCTCTTGGTCAACGTAATTTAAAAAAAAGAATAGCTTATTCTTCAGTATCGCATATGGGTTTCTTAATTTTAGGAATAGGTTCTATAAACGATACAGGTCTCAACGGGGCTATTTTACAAATAATCTCTCATGGATTTATTGGCGCTGCGCTTTTTTTCTTGGCGGGAACTAGTTATGATAGACTACGTCTTCTTTATCTCGACGAAATGGGTGGAATGGCTATACCAATGCCAAAAATATTCACGGTTTTTACTATCTTATCGATGGCTTCTCTTGCATTACCGGGCATGAGCGGTTTTGTTGCAGAATTGATAGTATTATTGGGAATAATTACCAGCCAAAAATATCTTTTAATCACAAAAATACTAATAACTTTTGTAACAGCAATTGGAATGATATTAACTCCTATTTACTCATTGTCTATCTTACGTCAAATGTTCTATGGATACAAGCTTTTTAATACACCAAATTCTTATTTTTTTGATTCAGGGCCAAGAGAATTATTTATTTCAATTTCTCTCCTTATACCCGTAATAAGTATTGGTATTTATCCAGATTTTATTTTTTCATTTTCGTCTGACAAGGTTGAAGCTATTCTATCTAATTTTTTATAGATAGTTTTCACAAATAAATTTAAAATCAAATAAAAAATAGAAAAAAATCCTATGTACAATACAAAAAAATAGATTTATTATTTATTTTTGTATTAAATTAATTAAAAATTTGAATTATAATGGAATATGTTTGTTGTTTGCGAGAACCCCTTGAATCACTACTACATTACTTGATTTAAAGGGTTCTCTATTATTGAAAGTTTTATGTATTTGTATTTGTAGAGTTCGTTCTTTACTCACTTTAATTCAATTAGGTGTAAATGAACCATAACTATGTAGCCCTATTCCTAAAAGATTTATTCCTAAATAACATACCCAAATTATAAGAAAGCCCATAGAGGCTACTATTGAAGAATTTATATCTTCAAATTTTTTATTTTTTCTAGTATGTAAATAAATCGCGAATATAGTCCAAGTAATAAAAGCCCAAGTTTCTTTTGGATCCCAATTCCAATATGATCCCCATGCCTCATTAGCCCATACTGCTCCTGAAATAATACCTATCGTTAAAAAGATAAAACCTAGACTAATAGTACGGTAACCCCAATGATCCAATTGTTGAATAAATTGAGATCTAAAATAATTTCTATAAGACGAAAAAAAAGTTTTTTTAAAAACATTCTTTTTTTCACTTATATTTATATAGTTGATTACCGCAAAAGAAAATGATTCATTTAAAAAATAAAAATTCTTGCTTTTACCAATAATTTGTATGAGTTCTTGAAATAGAATCACTAAAATAGCCACTGATAATAATGATCCACATAAAAGAGTTGCATAACCCAATATCATCATACTTACATGCATCATTAGCCAATGAGACTGTAAAGCAGGTACTAATATTAAGGATTCATGCATTTCGTTTAAAAGACCCGAAGTAGCAAAGCCTTGGGTAAAAATAACACTAGGTGTGATTATTGTATTTAAATAGTAGTTTTTATGTTTTTTAAAGTAAGGAACTATATATAAAATGGAAAAAGTCCATGAAAGAAAGATTAATGATTCATATAAATCACTAAATGGTAAATGGCTCGAAAAAAACCAACGAGTAAATAACAATCCCGTTATACAAAAAAAAGTTATTATCATGCCTTTTTTGGACGAATCTGATAATCCTATGATTTCATTGAATAATAATAAGGTTATCAAATGAATTGAAATTAAAATGGATACGACTGAAAACGATATATGAGTTAATATATGCTCTAAAGTTAAAAATACCATATATAATGAAAAAATCTAAATACTAGGAATAGAAATAAGAATTGAGTTTATTATAGGACCTATTTTTTTCGAAGATAAGATGTCATGCCGCTACTCGGACTCGAACCGAGATGCTCTAGCACTGCTTCCTAAGAGCAGCGTGTCTACCAATTTCACCATAGCGGCCTACTCGAAATCATAATAACCCATTTTTAATCAATTGTCGAGATTTAAAGAATCCATTAGAATAAAATACAATATACAATATTTGTTTACTAAACATTAAAAAAAATAAAGAATTTTTAAGAAGTTTATTGGAATCAATTAGAAATCTATCTATATCTATAAATAGATATAGATAGATAGAATATGTAAATATCCTAAATGAATATTATACTATATTAGATATTTCATTTATATTAGTACTTTTTTACTTAATAATATTCGTTGAATCAAGTTAATTTAAATTATTCTAACGTTTGTATTTGTTACAAAAAAAGCTTTTAGAATTCCCCGTAAAAATGGATTGCGCTAATGAAAAAGCTTTTAATCTTGTCCAATATCCCTTCTTTTTCCATAAAGTGTTACGAATAATTTTTTTTGATATAGAAGTGCGCTTTTTTGGAACTGCCATAGAATTAGTATAGTTTTTCATTATTCTAAAGTTCGATGTGAAAGACATTTTTCTAGAAATGAAAATGAATTGATCTTTAATTAGCCATATATCTTTTCTATCTTAATTCGCATTTTTTTTGTTTCCTTTTTTTTTAAGTAAAATACTGAATAGAATATTCGAATCCTTTTCTAAATTATTGAGATTTTTATATTGTAAAATATTTAATTAGTTAAAAAATTATTATATTATGGAGTTGTGTCATATGAATAAAAAAAAGTTTATTTTCACTAGGAATTTCACTATTGTCCATTTTAAGTTTATACTTTCTAATATTTTTGAAATATTGGACAAAGATTCAGAATAATTAATAATAGATTATTCTATTTAAATTCGATGTTTACTTTTTTATTAACCGAACCCTTCTTTACAAAAAAGATAAAATAAAAACTGAGGAATAAGAAACAAAATTCATTGGAATCATAATTTTTTTTGTTTATTGTATGGAATATACACATCAATATTCATGGATCATACCTTTTATTCCATTTCCAGTTCCTATGTTAATAGGAATGGGACTTTTACTTTTTCCGACGGCAACAAAAAATCTTCGCCGTATGTGGACTTTTCCTAGTACTTTATTGTTAACTATAGTTATGATTTTTTCGATTGATCTGTCTATTCATCAAATCAATAAAAGTTCTATTTATCAATATGTATGGTCTTGGACCATAAATAATGATCTTTCCTTAGAGTTTGGGTACTTGATCGATTCACTTACATCTATTATGTTAATCTTAATTACTACTGTTGGCATTCTGGTTCTTATTTATAGTGATAATTATATGTCTCATGATCAAGGATATTTGAGATTTTTTGCTTATATGACTCTTTTTAATCTTTCAATGTTGGGGTTAGTTACTAGTTCGAATTTGATACAAATTTATGTTTTTTGGGAATTGGTTGGAATGTGTTCTTATTTATTAATAGGCTTTTGGTTCACACGTCCTATTGCGGCAAATGCTTGTCAAAAAGCATTTGTAACTAATCGTGTAGGAGATTTTGGTTTATTATTGGGAATTTTAGGTCTTTATTGGATAACGGGTAGTTTGGAATTTCGGGATTTATTTCAAATAATAAATAACTTGATTTATAAAAATGAAATTAATATTTTTTTTCTGACTTTGTTTGCCCTCTTGCTATTTTGTGGCTCAGTCGCTAAATCAGCCCAATTTCCTCTTCATGTATGGCTACCAGATGCTATGGAAGGGCCTACTCCTATTTCCGCTCTTATACACGCTGCTACTATGGTAGCGGCGGGAATTTTTCTTGTAGCTCGCCTTCTTCCTCTTTTCAGAGTTCTACCCATAATAATGAATGGAATAGCTTTTATAGGTATAATAACTGTAGTATTGGGAGCGACTTTAGCTATTGCTCAAAAAGATATTAAGAAAAATTTGGCCTATTCCACAATGTCTCAATTGGGTTATATGATGTTAGCTCTAGGTATGGGATCTTATCGAGCCGCTTTATTTCATTTGATTACTCATGCTTATTCAAAAGCATTATTGTTCTTAGGATCTGGATCCATTATTCATTCAATGGAAGCTGTTGTTGGTTATTCTCCAGCTAAAAGTCAAAATATGGTTCTTATGGGAGGTTTAACAAAACATCTACCAATTACAAAAACTTCTTTTTTAGTGGGTACACTTTCTCTTTGTGGTATTCCACCTTTTGCTTGTTTTTGGTCGAAAGATGAGATTCTTAATGATAGTTGGTTGTATTCACCTATTTTCGCAATAATAGCTTGTTCCACAGCAGGATTAACTGCATTTTACATGTTTCGGATCTATTTACTAGTTTTTGAAGGATATTTAAACGTTCATTTTCTAAATTTCAATGGAAAAAAAAATAGTTCATTCTATTCAATATCTTTATGGGGGAAAAAAGAAGTAAAAAAGAGATTAAAAAATAAAAATTATTTCTTAGCTTTATCAAGAATGAAGAATAATGAAATCACTTCTTTTATTATCCAGAAGACAGATCCACATGGAATTAATCAAAATGTAAAAAATATAAGACGTCTTTTTTTCGATATTACCCATTTCACTACTAAAAAAACTTCTT